CGTATCTTTTGTTTCATTTCTTCTGGAACAATCATAAAAACTTTTTTGATTATGGATCTACTACCAGAAATTCAATGCGTAATCTCAGCATTCAATGTGTATTCCTGAATAATCTAATTTTTCAATTATTCAACCATTTCATTTTACCAAGTTCCACGTTAGCCAGATTAGTCAACATTTATATGTTTCGATGCAACAACAAGATTTTATTTTTAACAAGTAGTTTTGTTGGTTGGTTAATTGGTCACATTTTATTCATGAAATGGGTTGGATTGGTATTATTCTGGATACGGCAAAATCATTCTATTCGATCTAATAAGTATCTTGTGTCAGAATTGAGAAATTCTATGGCTCGAATCTTTAGTATTCTCTTATTTATCACCTGTGTTTACTATTTAGGCAGAATGCCGTCGCCTATTGTCACTAAGAAACTGAAAGAGAAAGAAACCTCAGAAACGGAAGAAAGCGATGTAGAAACAACTTACGAAATGAAGGAGACTAAACAGGAACAAGAGGGATCCACCGAAGAAAACCTTTGTTCGGAAGAAAAGGAGGATCTGGACAAAATAGATGAAACGGAAGAGATCCGAGTGAATGGAAAGGAAAAAACAAAGGATGAATTTCACTTGAAAGAGGCACGCTATCAAGATAGCCCAGTTTACGAAGATTCTGATCTGGAGACCCATCAAGAAAATTGGGAATTGGGAAGACTGAAAGAAGAGAAAAAGAAAAGAATGAATAAGAAAAAGATTGACACATAATAAAAATACAAGAATAAATAAGATGAGATTCGTCCACCTCCCATATATTTTATTCCTTCGCCCATAAATAAACTTGCAACACCAATCCCATTTAGAATTCCATCAATTATATATTTATCAAAAAACTGAGTTAGCTCGGCTAACCCTCTTATACTCATGGTGAAAATCCCAGTATAAAAAATATCTATATAACCACGATTATATGACCAATTGTATATCATACCTTTTATTTTGTCCAGAATAATTCTTTTAGGACCTCTTTTGAAAAAGAAATTAATTAAGCCCAAATTTTTGAAAGATGAATAAATAGATCCATAAAAAATAGATGCTATAAATAGTCCGAAAAGAGCTATACTTACTGAAAAAAAAGCATTTGAAAAAAATACATACCAATCCTCAGAAGAATTCAATTTCTGATGAAAAAGGGTTGTCGATGGAGTTAACCATTTCGATAATAGATCCAAATCTATTACTCCTCCGTTAAAAGAAATTCCTATTGATCCAATGAACAAAGTGAATAGTACTAATATAAGGAGAGGAAATAACATAGTATTGCTCGATTCGTGAGGATACATATAAGTATATCTATTTCTAAAGTAAGTACTAAAGTCTCGTATCTTACTTCTTACATTCTCGTCAATTTTAGATATATTTTTTGAAAAAAAACAAACCTTATTCTTATTCATTTTTGAAAAAAAGAAATTACTATTGACTTTCTTAAGTGTCCCTTTTCCCCATAGAGATATTGAATAAAACGAGCTCTTTTTTGTATTACTAAGACTACTATAATCTTGAAAATGAATGCGCAAATACCCATCAAAGGTAAGTAAATACATCCTAAACATATAAAATGCGGTTAATCCTGTTGTGAACCAAGCTATTAGTGCGATAGTTGGTGAGTACAACCAACTATCGTGAAGAATTTCATCTTTGGACCAAAAACAAGCAAGAGGCGGAATACCACAAAGAGAAAGTGTACCTAAAAAAAAAGTAATTTTTGTAATTGGAACATATTTTGTTAAACCTCCCATAAGAACCATATTCTGACTTTTCTCTGGTGAATATCCAACAATAGGTTCCATTGAATGAATAATGGATCCGGATCCCAAAAACAATAAAGCTTTAGAATAGGCATGGGTGATCAAATGAAATAAAGCAGCTCGATAAGAACCTATGCCTAGAGCTAACATAATATAACCCAATTGAGACATTGTAGAATAAGCTAAACTTCTTTTAATGTCTCTTTGGGCAAGAGCTAAAGTAGCTCCTAAAAATACTGTTATTATACCTACTAAACAAATGAGATTCATTATGTAAGGTATAACTATGAAAAGAGGAAGAAGGCGAGCTACAAGAAAAATCCCTGCTGCTACCATAGTAGCAGCGTGTATAAGAGCCGAAATAGGAGTGGGGCCTTCCATGGCATCAGGTAACCATACGTGAAGGGGAAATTGTGCGGATTTAGCAACTGCACCGACAAATAATAAAAAGGCACATAAAGTAGCAAATAAAGAATTGACCCCATTATTATGGATCAAGGTATTCACTATTTGGAACAAATCCCGAAATTCGAAACTACCAGTTATCCAATAAAATCCTAAGATCCCTAATAATAAACCAAAATCTCCTATACGATTAGTTACAAAAGCTTTTTGACAAGCACTTGCTGCAACGGGTCGTGTGAACCAAAAACCTATCAATAAATACGAACACATTCCCACTAGTTCCCAAAAAATATAAATTTGTATCAAATTGGAACTAGTAACTAATCCCAACATTGAAGCATTGGAAAAACTCATATGAGCAAAAAATCTCAAATATCCTTGGTCATGAGACATATAATTGTCACTATAAATAAAAACCAGGATTCCAACAGTAGTAATTAGTATTGACATAATAGAAGTAAGTGGATCGATCAAGTGTCCGAACTCTAATAAAAAATCATTATTGATGGTCCAAGACCATAGATATTGATAGGTCAAACTCCCATTTATTTGCTGAATAGACAGATTAGCCGAAAACCACATAGCTATACTTAGTAGTAAAACACTTAGGAAAGCCCACATACGACGAAGATCTTTTGTTGCTGTCGGAATAAGTAGAAGTCCAAATCCTATTGACATAGTAACTGGGAGCGGAAAAAGGGGTATTATCCATGCATATTTATATGTATATTCCATAAGAAACCAAATTGTTCTTTTTTCTTATAATTGTTTCCAATTCACCAATTCTGATCTCTTTCAAAAAGAACAAAACAATAAGAAAAAAATATGAAAAAGATCAAATACAAAAATACAAATATTGGAATTATGACTTTTTGTTTTATTAAATATTTGAAATAAAAGTTGCAATAGGTTGGTCATATATCAAATAATATGACCAAATAATTAGTCAAGTTTATTACTTAGTTATTAATTAACTTAAAACTCTAGAAAAGAAAGATATTTTTGAAATAATGAAATAATATGACATCATATGAGATTTTGAATAATTGGATTTTCCCTTTACATTATATTCTAATTATGGAAAATTAAAATTATGTAATTTACATATATATGATATATTTTTAGATTTAAGATAGATTTATTAGATTTATATTTTATATTAAAGTTCAGTTACAGATTTCTTTATCTATTTCTATTTTTATATTTTTCTTTCTTTTTTTTTATTGTATAATCTTTATATAGAATCTTTTTTTTTTTATATACTATTTTTTTTTATATACTATATATCTTTTATATAGTATATATACTATATAGTTTACTATTTAGATAAATTAGATAAATATTTTCTCTTACTATTCTTAATATTAACTATGAATATTTGCAATATTGTATATATATGACTCTAATATTTTAATAGATAAATCTAATAAATCTATCTTAAATAATATGAAATAGTAAACTTTTTTTGTATATTTTTTTTGTATATATTCTTTTATAAAACAAGAAATAGAAAATACGTATGTAATTCTTACATTATGCAAATATCAGAATAAAGATAGAAAATTGAAATCTATTTGTCTATGAAAATAGAATTATTTTCGAATATTTTTCTTTTCTTATTTCTTTTCTTTTATTCTTTTTTTTCTATTTGTATGTTATGTGTTATGATATTATTGAGGAATTTTTGAAATTTATGGAATTAAGTATAGATAATGACTAATAAAAAGTAATTTATTTTAAACAATATATGTCTTTCACATACAACGATAAAAAGGAGTCACCTACCTTTTAAATGGCAGTTCCAAAAAAACGTACTTCTATGTCAAAAAAACATATTCGTAGAAATCTTTGGAAAAAAAAAGGATCTTTAGAGGCAGTAAAAGCTTTTTCTTTAGCTAAATCTATTTCCACCGGACAGTCAAAAAGTTTTTTTGTGCGACAAAAAAAAGTCTTGGAAAAATATTAATTGACATGTTTCAAAGAACTTCCAAATTTCCATTTTTGAATTGGAAGACAAACGATTCAATTTTACTAATGTATTGTATTTGTATTTCACTTCTCCTTATTAGTTAGAGCTAGGTAATATAAAAAATAAGAATCTTTCTTTCTACTTGATTCAAAGTACTCAGTATTGTGTATTTTATTTTTTTTATCATTTTTTTTCTATTTTTTAGAGTCTTTCTATATTTCTATTATATTCTATTTATCGAAATTTATATTGATTGATATTGAATTCGTGAGATGATTTTTTCTTTCCTATGAATTGTGCTTTTCTATTTTGAAAAGCACAATTACGATAGACAAAGAAAAATCTAAGTATTTCATTATACTTTATACTAAGATGTTGGGTCTCAAAATCGTTATTATGAATTTTATACCCCGACTGAGAACGAAGCTTTTGAGTTCTGACTGTTCTGGATAAACAAGAGCTAGGTTTCTAGTACGGAAAAGTTGATTATTAAAACTGAACTTACGAAGATGAAGATACTAATTAAGTATTATTGATATTGAACATTTCCATATGAATAGAAATGCATCTTTATTCATTGTTTCCTAAATTCTATTGAATATAGACAATTCAACATGAATTTACTATTATTATTTAAGGTAAGCCGCCATGGTGAAATTGGTAGACACGCTGCTCTTAGGAAGCAGTGCTAGAGCATCTCGGTTCGAGTCCGAGTGGCGGCATAAATAATTATTTATATTAATAATATAGACACAATAGATCTAATAGAATCTAAGATATTTAAAATATTCTATTTTAGATTTTATTTAATCCTCTCCCCAATTTTAATTATTTAAAAGGGACTCTTCTTTATGATATTTGCGACCTTAGAACATATATTAACTCATATTTCCTTTTCGATCATCTCAATTGTGATTATAATTCATTTGATGAACTTATTAGTTGACGAAATTGAAGGATTACGTAATTCGTCAGAAAAAGGGATGATAGCTACTTTTTTCTCTATAACAGGGTTTTTAGTTATTCGTTGGATTTCTTCGGAACATTTTCCCTTAAGTAATTTATACGAATCATTAATCTTCCTTTCATGGAGTTTATCCATTATTCATATGATTCCGTATCTTGGGAATCATAAAAATGATTTAAGCGCAATAACTGCACCAAGTGCCATTTTTACCCAAGGTTTCGCCACGTCAGGTCTTTCAAATGAAATGCATCAACCCGTAATATTAGTACCTGCTCTACAATCTCAGTGGTTAATGATGCATGTCAGTATGATGCTATTGAGCTATGCAGCTCTTTTATGCGGATCGTTATTATCAATTGCTCTTATAGTAATTACATTTCAAAAAAAAATCGATTTTTTCAAGAATTTTTTAAGTTTAAGGAAGTCGTTTTTCTTTGGTAATATGGAATATTTGAACGAAAAAGGAAGTGTATTAAAAAAGACTTTTTTCCTCTCAGTTCAAAATTTTTACAAATATCAATTAATTCAGCGTTTAGATTATTGGAGTTATCGTGTCATTAGTTTAGGGTTTACCTTTTTAACCATAGGCATTCTTTCTGGAGCAGTATGGGCTAATGAAGCATGGGGTTCTTATTGGAATTGGGACCCTAAGGAAACTTGGGCATTTATTACTTGGACCATATTTGCAATTTATTTACATACTAGAACAAATTCAAAATTGCAAGATCAAGGCACGAATTCGGCATTTGTAGCTTCTATAGGATTTCTTATAATTTGGATATGCTATTTTGGGATCAATCTATTAGGAATCGGGTTCCATAGTTATGGTTCATTCCAATTAATATCTAATTGAATAAAATAAACTACATGAAGAATACATAAAAAAATCGTCTGATACACAATGAAATTTTGTACGAGTTTTTGAGAACCGTTTAAATATAGGAATTATTCAAAAGGTTCTCAAAAACTTTAGATGTATTTCATTACAATTCTAATTAACCTTTCCCTTTTTTTTCATTGTACAACGAAGAATCGTGAAAATATGAAAGTCAAAGAATTCTAAGACTTTCTTTCCAATTAATGAATTTTATTTTATTTATTATTGAATCTAAAAAAAGAATTAGTATCTATAAAAATAATTAGATACTAGAACTTGTACCTTGTCAACCGATAACGGGAGAACGAAATCAGGATAAATACCAATTCCTATTACAGGTAAAAAGATACATATCGAAACAAAAAGTTCTCGTGGTCCAGAATCAAAAAAATTCGAGTTTGGAATATTGAATAGCTTGTATCCATAGAAAATCTGACGTAACATAGATAATAAAAAAATAGGAGTTATTATCATTCCAATTGCCATTACAAAAGTAATTAACATTTTTGGCATGAAAAGATATTTTGGGCTGGTAATTATTCCAAAAAAGACTAAGAATTCTGCAACAAAACCACTCATTCCTGGCAATGCAAGAGAAGCCATCGAGAAACTACTAAACATGGTAAATATTTTTGGCATTGGGATAGATATCCCCCCCATCTCTTCGAGATAAACAAAACGTATTCTATCACAACTTGTTCCTGCTAAGAAAAAAAGTGCAGCACCAATCAATCCATGAGAGATTATTTGTAAAATGGCTCCATTAAGTCCCATGCCAGTTATAGAACCAATTCCTATAATTATGAAACCCATGTGAGATACGGAAGAATAGGCAATACGTTTTTTTAAATTGCGTTGACTGAGAGAGGTTGAAGCTGCATAAATGATTTGTATTATTCCTACTATCACCAACCAGGGAGATAATCTAGAATGAGCGTGAGCTAATAATTCCATATTGATCCGAATCAATCCATATGCTCCCATCTTTAATAAGATTCCAGCTAAAAGCATACATGTACTGTAATGTGCTTCCCCGTGGGTATCTGGTAACCATGTATGTAGGGGTATCATCGGCGATTTGACAGCATAAGCAATAAGAAAACCAAAATAGAGTATTATTTCCAATGCTGCAGGATACGATTGATTAGCTAATTTTTCTAAATCTAATGTTGGTTCATTGGAACCATATAAACCCATACCTAGAACTCCTATTAATAGAAAAATGGAACCTCCGGCAGTGCACAAAATAAACTTTGTAGCCGAGTACAGGCGTTTTTTTCCTCCCCACATGGATAAAAGTAAGTAAACAGGAATTAATTCTAATTCCCACATGATGAAAAAAAGTAAAAGGTCTCGAGAAGAAAATGATCCTATTTGGCCACTATACATTGCTAACATCAAGAAATAGAAAAATCGCGGATTTCGAGTAACTGGCCAAGCTGCTAAAGTAGCTAAAGTCGTGATAAATCCTGTCAGTAAAATGGGTCCTATGGAAAGTCCATCGGTTCCCAGTCTCCAGTGAAAATCAAAAAGATTGATCCATTGAAAATCCTCCTTCAATTGGGTTAATGGATCGTCCAATTGAAAATGATAACAAAATACATAGGTCATTAGAAGGAGCTCTAGTATACATATACATAGAGTATACCACCTATATGCCTTATTTCCCCTATGAGGGAAAAAGACAATTGAAGAACCCGCGAATATGGGCAAAACAAGAAGTATTGTTAACCAAGGAAAATAACTCGTGATAAAGACAAGATAAAATTAGACCATAAAACCCCGTGCTCGGGAGAAGAATAATAGAATATATTTTCTTTTCTCGAGTACGGGCTTTTGTCGGTAAAGAGGAATCAAATGATTCAAGTGGAGTTTTTTGTCACATATCAATAAGAAAGACCCATGCTGCGAGTTGTTTCATGCCATAAATAAACACGGACACTCAAAAAATCCGTTGGACAAGCGGATTCGCATCTTTTACAACCTACACAATCTTCGGTTCTTGGCGCAGAAGCAATTTGCTTAGCTTTACATCCGTCCCAAGGTATCATTTCCAATACATCCGTAGGGCAAGCTCGAACACATTGGGTACATCCTATACATGTATCATAAATCTTTACTGAATGTGACATTGGGTCTATAAATTCCAGTTTTGAGCACAAAAGATTTTCGATCTGGTAAAAGAAAATAAGAAAATGAAATAAATCATATATTTTCTATTGTAGACACCAGACGAATCAATGATTTATCAAAAATTGAAGAATCAATAGATTTTCTAATCTGTTTATGAGAAAAGGCCAAGATACTTTGATTTCCATTTCAATAACCATGAAATATGAGTTTACAAATTCAATTCATGTTAAATTTACTATCTTTATATCTTTCTATATCTTTCTATATAATATATATATATACATATAGAAAGATATAAAGATAGTATATATAAAGTATATAGAAATATACTTAAGGTGATATATTATATATCAGATAAGAATATATTATATTCTATTTAATTCTAATTAAATTATCTTACTATTCTAATTCTATTAGATTCTATATTAGAATATTTAGAATATTCTAAAAGTCTTATGTTTTGATTTATATGTAAAAATAGAATAATTATGACTAATTATTCAGCAAATTTGATTGATTGATACGAGTTGATTTTCTGTTACGATGGATCGACGAAACAATAGCTAGTCCAATAGCTGCTTCAGCAGCTGCAATGGCTATAACAAAGATTGAGAAAATTTCTCCTTTTAATTGCCGACTATCAAATATATCGGAAAATGTGACGAGATTTATATTCACCGAATTCAGTATAAGCTCAAGACACATAAGTGCTCTAATCATGCTTCGACTTGTGATCAGTCCATAGATACCGATAGAAAATAAATAAACACTTAGAAAAAGTACATGCTCTAACATCATTGATAAATTCCTCATCTATCTCGATTCATTTCAATATGAACGAACAAAAATTAAACCGATTCAGTTGACTAGAATAGAAGAATTACAGAACAAAAGAAGATATTCACAGTAGATTTCAATAAAATAGATTAAATCCATTTTCATTCTTGAATTAAAAAAAAAAGAAGTTCTTATTATATTAGATTATTGACGAGCCATAGTAATTGCACCTATCAAAGAAACTAAAAGAATTATAGAAATGAGTTCAAAAGGAAGATAAAAATCTGTGGATAAATGAATCCCAATTTGTTGAACGTTACTTATTAAGTCCTGTTCTATAATCTGATTTGATCTTGTAGTCCGAAAAATTCCGGACCATGACGTATCTGGGATAGTAGTCATTAATGAAAAAAAAATACTTGTACAAACCAGTGAAGTGATCCTATCTCCAACGGTCCACAAATAGGAATCATTGGAATATTCTGAACCGTTCATGAACATCACAGCAAATATGATTAATACATTTATGGCTCCCACATAAATAAGGAACTGCGCGGCAGCTACAAAATAGGAATTCAATGAAATATAGAATAAGGATATACAAACAAGAACCAATCCCAATGAAAAGGCAGAATCGATGGGATTGGTAAGTAATACTACTCCCAGACCTCCTAATATAAGAACTGATCCCAGAAATACTACAAGAATATCATGTATTGGTCCAGGTAAATCCATTATGAAAGAAAAGATAAATAAATCAGTCGAAATATTTCATGACCTTACTAAGGGTCCAGGAAAGGAACTATTTTTTTATATGATACCTTCCTAATTGAATGAAAAAAAAATGAATATCATTAGATAGATAAAATAAAGTTATTTGGCTAATCCTACTTACTTTATTCCAAGCCAAATCTTAGTAATTGGTAATCGTTCTTGAACCAAGCAAGGGGTTTTTATTTTTTCATTTGATTTGTTGAATCCATAACTGTTTGAATTGTGTAATCTCCAATTATTGAGATTGGTAACCGACCTAAAGAAATTTGATTATAATTCAATTCGTGACGATCATAAGTGGAAAGCTCATATTCTTCAGTCATCGATAAACAGTTTGTTGGACAATACTCGACACAGTTACCGCAAAATATACAGACACCAAAATCAATACTATAATGAAGCAATTGTTTTTTCTTAATATCTTTTTCAAATTTCCAATCAACAATGGGAAGGTCTATTGGACATACGCGAACGCATACTTCACAAGCAATACATTTATCAAATTCAAAGTGGATTCGACCACGAAAACGCTCTGATGTGATTGATTTTTCATAAGGATATTGAATAGTTACAGGTAAACGATTTGTATGGGATAAGGTAATTATGAAACTTTGTCCAATGTACCTTGCGGCTCGTATTGTTTGTTTGCCATAATTCATGAACCCAGTAACCATAGGTAACATATTTTAGATATCCATGAATAAAATTTATGTTTCTTTCTCTTGGTTTAGATAAGTTATGAATATAGAATATTCATTATTGTTTTCTCTTAATTTCTTATTTTTATTTATAGTTTATAGTGAAACAAGTTGAAAAGAAGTTGTCAATAATAGATTACCTAGAGAAATAGGTAAAAGAAATTTCCATCCAAGATTTAATAATTGATCCATTCTCATCCTAGGTAAAGTCCATCTTGTTGTGATAGGAATGAACAGAAACAAATAAGCTTTAGCTAATGTAATAAAGATACTAATTGCTATTACAAAGACTCTAAACATTTTATTTATTCCAAAAAGTTCAGTAAGAGATATGTACGGAATAGAAAAATCCCACCCACCTAAGTAAAGAACTGTTACAAATAATGACGAAACTAATAGATTTAGGTAAGAAGCAAGATAAAAGAACCCGTATTTTATACCTGAATATTCGGTTTGATAACCTGCTACTAATTCCTCCTCTGCTTCTGGTAAATCAAAAGGTAATCTTTCACATTCTGCTAGAGAAGACATTAGAAAAACTAGAAACCCTATGGGCTGACGCCACAGATTCCATCCCCCAAAACCATATTTGGACTGTGCCTCAATTATATCAACTGTACTTGAACTGTTAGATAATTATAGTCGATGATAGCATCATTGCTCCCATCGCTATTCCAAAACCGTACATGAAACCTAAGCTTCATACGGCTCCTCTATGGCCACAAAGAAATGTAAGGTAAGGACTAGTTTAGTATTATAGCTCTCCTTGGACCTTAGGTAAATACAATGTAAAGAGAAATTGGAGGTTGGAGAGTCCTCAATTCGACCAATAACATTCTGTCTGTTAGAATAAGAAAAAGCACTTCCGAATTGATCTCATCCCTTATAATGATATTATAATGAAAATAATCAAAAATTATCTTTGTTCAGCAATAACTTAATCCTTCAATCAAATACTGGTTCTATTCATAAATAGAAAGAATTGGGCATTAGTTAATGAATCATGATAATAATTTCCATATGCATATGTATGAAGAAAAAAATATTTTATTATTATTCCCGTTTTATTCTTTTTTATTCTATTATTGTATTGCATTCTATTTGTCTTGTTCCTGTTCTTCTTTCTGAAAACTAAAAAAAAGGAAAGAAAATAAAGGATTAATTCGTTCTTGATAGTCATTTATTTAATCAGCGAATAGTAGCATACTCTAGATCGGAATCGTGGGGAAGTACTGCTTGATCATTTCTACCAATTTCAAGCCCTTATTATGATTCGTTTTATGCAAAGTTTTATGCAAAAATCCCTTTTTTTAATACCTTACATTATTTCCATTACTCATCCTTTGCGTACTTTGGTGTTCCTAACTGCCCACTTCTTTTTGATTGATCCCCAGTATAGTGAGAAATACAGTTGATCTTTTGCATCCGCTTCAAGATATGACGACTAAGAAAATAATCTCAATCTTGGGGTAAACAACTTATGTTTACTTCAATTTTCTTCTTGTACCTAGGAAATGAGATTTTTATTGTTTTACTGCAAATTGAGGAGCAGTTTTGTTTCACTCATATAACTATCTGGTTTAACTCATCGAATTGAAATGTTAAAAAAAAAAAGATTTTTTTTATTCTTTTATTTCATATTCATATTTAAATATTGAATTATATGAATTCTATTTCTATTTTATTGTATTTCAATTCATTTTTTATCTCTTTTCTAGAAAAGAGATAAAAAAAATTCATGTTCCAACGAATCACACGTAGAGATATTGCTAACACACATAGAGTTAATGGTATTTCATAACTAATCGATTGAGCTGTAGCTCGTAGACCACCTGAAAAGGAATACTTATTATTTGATCCATATCCTGACATAAGAAGACCAATGGGGACAATACTTGAAAAGGCAATCCATAAAAAAACACCTATACTGAGATCTGCTAAAACAAGGTGATATCCAAAAGGAATTACTAAATAACTTAGTAGAATTGATATAAAACCTATAGAAGGTCCGACCCTAAATAAACGAATATTACCTCTAGATGGAAGAAGATCCTCCTTCAAAAGTAGTTTGGTCCCATCCGCTAAAGCTTGAAGAATTCCTAAAGGGCCGGCATATTCAGGTCCAATACGTTGTTGTATTGCTGCAGATATTTTTCTTTCTAACCACACAATGACTAATACTCCCATTGTGATTACTAAGACAAGGGTTAAAATGGGGACAAAAATCCATATGAGTCCATAGACTTCTTTTAAGGATTCTAATCTATAAAAAGAATGAATAGTTTGTACTTCTGTTGTATCAATTATCATTTCAACGATCAACTTCTCCCATAATGATATCTATACTACCTAGTATCGTCATGATATCAGCCAATTTCATTCTTTTAACTAGCTGGGGAAGAATTTGCAAATTGATGAAACCGGGTGGACGAATTTTCCATCTCCAGGGGAAAACACTATTATCTCCTATTAAATAAATTCCTAATTCTCCTTTTGGGGCCTCTACCCTTACATAAAGTTCTTGTTTTAACAATTCAAAATTGGGTGAAAGTTTTTTAGTAATAAATCTATATTCAAAATTATTCCATTCGGAATTCTTTGTCCTATGAAAACGCCGGTTTTCTAAATTCTCATAAGGTCCTCCAGGAATTCCTTCTAGAGCCTGTTGAATGATTTTTATGGATTCTTGCATTTCACCGATTCTTACTAAATAACGAGCTAATGTATCGCCTTCTTTTTGCCATTTGACTTCCCAATCAAATTTATTGTAACACTCATAGCGATCAACTTTACGAAGATCCCATTGGATTCCAGAAGCTCGTAACATTGGTCCTGATAAACCCCAATTTATTGTCTCCTCCCCACCAATAATGCCCACTCCTTCAACTCGTTCCAAAAAAATGGGATTTCGCGTAATGAGTTTTTGATACTCAACAACTTCTGTTAAAAAATAATCACAGAAATCAAAACATTTATCTATCCAGCCATAAGGTAAATCCGCAGCTACTCCTCCGATGCGGAAATAATTATGCATCATCCGCATACCTGTGGCGGCTTCGAATAGATCATATATTAATTCCCTCTCTCTTAAAATATAGAAAAAGGGAGTCTGTGCACCGATATCGGCCATAAAAGGGCCAAGCCATAACAAATGGGAGGCTATACGGCTCAGCTCCAGCATAATAACTCTGATATAACTGGCCCTTTTAGGCACTTGAACACTTTCCAATCGTTCTGGTGCATTTACTGTTATTGCTTCTGTGAACATAGTAGCTAAATAATCCCAACGTGTTACATAAGGTAAATATTGTATAATTGTTCGGTTCTCCGCTATTTTTTCCATCCCTCTGTGTAAATAGCCTAATATAGGTTCACAGTCAATAACATCTTCACCATCCAGAGTAACGATCAGCCGAAGAACACCATGCATTGATGGGTGGTGAGGGCCCATATTAACTATTAGAAAATTTTTTCTTGTAACCGGTACAGTCATATTTTTTTCCTTAATTCATTATTTCATGAATTTCTTAAAATGTAAAATATAAAAAAAATAATTAAAAAAGAACAAGGATAATAATAAGAAAATAATAAGAAACTCAAAGAATAAATTCAAAATTAATTAACGAGTTTTTGGTTCCCGAATATCTAACTGATCCATTAATTTCTTATAACGCACTTTATTTTTCTTTGACAAATAAGTCAATAATCGTTGACGTTTTCCCAGAATTATTCGTAGACCCCTTTGCGATAAAAAATCTCTTTTGTGCAATTCTAAATGTGAAGTAAGTCTCCGTATCTTACTGGTGAAATGGAATACTTGAAATTCAACAGACCCACTATTTTCTTCTTTTTCTTCTTGTGTAATAACTGAGATGAATGAATTTTTGATCATAAATTTAAATTTCTATCTTTCTTTTCTGTGAATTTTACCAATCAGGAAAAATAATAATATTTCTTATGCCAGTTATTTTCATCTAGTATACATCAAAATTGGATTTCATTTATATACTACTTTGGGTTTTTATTTATGTGGTTTATGTTTTTATGTTTTGTATATTTGATCCAAATATACAAAACATATATGTATTCACGAAAGAGAACACTTTCTTTTTTTACTTAAAAGGATTCCGCTCTTCCTAGCGAAAATTGATACACTATGAAATCAGTATCATGTATTAGAATATTACACAGTGTATATTTTTTGGCTTTCATCTACCAAATATGTTACACGATATGTAGGAAATCCACTATAAATTTTTTTTATTTTTCATTGGAATTGAATTAATTCTGAATTGTGAATACATATGTATTCTTGACATACTGAAACGACTGCTGTTATTGGTATCAAACCAATAGCGATTCATACAAGCTACATCTTCTAATCGATAATTGGGCCAAAGAAAAAATTGGAATTTAATGAAATTTTTTCTATCTGTATTAATATGTTTGTCCTCATTCAAAAATTGCCCACAGTTTATTATTTTGTTTTCATTGCAAAATCTTGGATTTCTATCCACAACATTAAAATTCTGGGAATTGAAACAAATTCGAATTCGAAATTCTCTACGACGTCTGGTAGATAGAATATTTTCAGGAATAAGTAAATCATAATGATTTTTGTCTCTACTCAAAAATATGTTGCTGTGTCGTGCAATGGGTTTTTCAAACCCCCTTTTCTCAATATATCTTTTTTTTGTGTATTTTTTATTTGTTTGGTTCTTCTTATTATCAACCAATGAAATATCCATAGTTTGATATATAATAGATTTTCCGCCCCTTCGTATAGATAGACAAATTGGTTCAATAATAAATATCCTATTTCTTATCAATTCTGCAAGAACTAGGTCCTTTTGAATCAGCATTTCGGCTAGATCTATTTCACCTCTTTGAATCGAAGATATAGCAATTTCCTTTGGATTTATCAGTCTAAGTAGGAGACAATATACCCTGATATTTTTCATTATTTTATTATTTAAGGGATCAGCCCATCTTAGTTGAAAAAGTAAATATTTTTTCAAAAAGAAATCTAGTTCCATTTCATTCTTGTTCTTATATTGATATTGGTTTTTTTTTATTTCTAATCTTGCGTAATCTTCTTCAACATCTTTTTTATTTTTTTGTTTTAGTAGATTCCATACAAGATTTCTTTGGACCTGTTGTTCGTTTTCTTCCTGCTTGAAATTTCCTAATTCAAGATCTTTTTTTTTATTAGATGATTTTTTTGAATTTACGTTAATGTTTTTACTTTTTTCATTTCTAGAAAAATGAAAAAAGAGTGATTTGATTGGGATGATCCAAGGTTGAATTTTATATACATCAAAAAGTAGCACAAATTCTGGGAAGAACCAAGTTTCTAGATTGGATATAGTATCATGATTTGATGCGGTATCATATAACCTTTCTTTATTCATTCCCATGCAATCAAAAAAGTTTCTTTTTTGATTGCATGGTTTGATCTCTTGATAAATTGTAGGATAAAAAAGATCTTTTTTTTCCATTTTTTTTAAATTATTAATTTCAGTCTTAGTATTTTTCTGAATCTTGATGCCAATATGTATATCGGTCCAGATATCAATATTTTTTATAAAACAAAGATGAAGAATTCTACAATCAAAATATTTTCTATCCAAATTGATATTCCTATCAATAAGATATCCTTTTTCTATATAATCATTACTAGGTATATTTACCAATACATAAAATGATTCAGGTTTCGATGTATTCAAATGATATGGAATTTCTTGGTCCCCATTTCTTTCTAATGTTGATCCAGAAATGTATAAATTAGGGAGGCATATGTATTTATATGATAAAAGATCATATCTATAATGTTTTTTCCATTTGTCTTTTTGACTCATAAATAAATTTGCTGCATAGTCATTTTTATTCATGGAATAAAGAAATTGGTATTTTTTATATAAATCCAATTGGTTTGATTCCTTATTTTGAATCATACAATGTTTATTTATTCTATTTCGCAATTCTTTAGGTACTAATCGAGACCTTTTTTTTTGATATAAATCGTATAAATCGTATTGATAATGACCTTTTAACCATTTTTTCCATTCGTTCATTCCATACGTATGAATTTTATTATGTCTTGATTTGGAATTAAATATTCCATGTATCATACAATAGTCTTTTAAATTATCCTTAAAAAAAGGATAGCTCCCTTCATATTGAAGTACAGGTCTTAAATGATACTTATTAAGTAATTGGTTTTGTGATATTTTGTAAAAAACATATGCTTGGGACAGGGAAGAGAAGTTCCAATAAGTATTGGAATTTTGATTGATATTCTTAGTATTATCAGTATTTGAAAACAATTTTTTTATAGTCAAAAGAAAATTCATTGTATTTTGATTTGTTTCATCAATTCTTTCTTGTTCTTGATTTATTTTATTTTTGTAAATGGATTTATTAAAGATCTTTTTTGTTGATTCAAAAAAAAGTTGTGCATTGATCTTAGAAACGGTAATGGTACATAGCAAAATATCTATGTATATTTTTTCAATGAATGATTTGATAAAGTAGTGTGATTTACGCATTAATCGGATATTTTTCCTTTTTAATATTTTCCAAATTCGTTCGTTTTTTTTCTTGTATTTTGCGGTTCGTTCAATTTGATTCCTTATTTTGATTGTCTTATCAGAAAGATCTTTCATTCTTCTTTCTATTAGTGAATGATTTAACCAATTCATCGTTCGATTTAGAACGGACGATTCACGAAGAATTTTATTATTTCTTTTGAAATCTTTTTTGTTTTCGTTCGGTTCATATACTTTTTCTTTACTCAATTCAAATAAGAAATTTGGATTTACTTTCTCCAGTTTTTTCATTATTAGTTTGATAACTCGAACTATTTTGATGACTCCCTTTTTTTTTTCTTTTCTAACTTTTGGAAAGGGTTTTCTTTTTTTATTTAAAGATTTTAGAACTTGTAAAAATTCCTTTTTCACCTTTTTTTTTCTTTTTTGTAGTTCTTTATAAATAGGTTCAAAAAAAAAAGGTCGTTTTCGGGGAGAACCAAAGGGAAGTTCCGCTTCCATTCCCCAGACTGTTAAAAAACAAAAATTTGTTTTTTTCCCTTTTTTTTTCATTAGATCTCTATGATGAGATCGTGCCTTAGATTTTCTCCAAGGTTTTAGACAGAAAGGATATAGAATCTTTATCTGAATACCATCTATTAACCAATCTTGGGGAAACTCTTTTTCTGATAATTGAACACCATTATAGGTGCATTTAATATGCATTTCTCTATTCCATTCCTTAAAATCCTCGTCCCACTCGGGAACTTGGAATAATAACATACGGAAAATATTTTTGGCTATTATCAATGAAGGTAATATAATGTTTTTTCTAAGAAAAGATTGGGTTACTAACATCAAGCTTCTTATTACTTGAGTAAATATAAAGGTATCCCAAGCTTCTGATATTTCTATTTGTTCATTTTTATATATTTTTTCCTCTTTCTCCTTTTCTTCTTTTGTATCTTCATTTTCGAAATAGGAAATTTTTAGTTCTGATTCTTGTTCTCTGCCCATCCAATTCCTAAAAATGAGATTCTTCATTTCGTTGATATCAAAAAACGAAAAAAAAGATGTTTTGTCTAGACGATCCAAAAAAAGGGGGGAATGTACATTTACTTGAAAGAGGTTCCAAATAACTGTTTTACGTCTTTGAGCGCGCATGGATCCTTTGATTAGATTGCGGCGAAAATCCGATTGTTTTGAGTAACGTATCAAAGACACCTCTTCCTCTTCCATTTGATCATCATTTTTATCAGTGTTACTAATACTATAAATAGAAAAAAAATTGGTATTCTGATCATTATCGTTAGAAATTATAACACGTCTGGCTCTTCTTGAATGAATCGAAAAATCTTCTTCCTCCAATGCTTCTTCATTTTCTTCTTCCTCTTCTTCCAACAAATTCTCGGTTAATTTGTATGACCATCGAGAAACCTTTTTACTGAGTTCTTCTATTCTAATTCCAACAGATTCCTTTTTCATTTTTTTTTGATCTTTTGTATGTGTTGTAATTACATCAAATACAAATTGCAAATATTTTGCTTGACTTTCTGAATCAATTCCTTTTTCTTCTGTAGAATTCAAAAATGATTGAGGGTGAAGTTTTACGGAATCATTAAGAAGTAGATCATGAATCTTATTTATAAAAAAAAATTCTACTAAATCTTCTGTATCTGTATAAGTATTCATGATTGTGCGTGAATAGAATTTTTTTCTCATTCCTCGATATGGTCCGTTGAAAAAAGGATCATATGCTTTTGGTAAGCATTTTTTTTTTTTTTCATCATCACATAATATGGTTCTTTTTTCAAGCATATCCAGACTAGGGGATCCCTCATTTTTTTCTATAATTTTGATTCGGCTTCTCAATTCATTGTTCAAATTGCGCTTTTTTTTTTCATTAGTATAAATCCAAGAATCATAAAGATCTTCGTCATATAGTTTTTCTATTATATACAAAGAAATTCTTCGTTCTAGCATTTCCGAAAAAGTTGATAAACTGGGCGGATATGTAAAGGATATTTTTTGTTTCCCATCACTTGTACATGTAAAAAAAAAAAATTGTGACATTTCATTGCGTAAAGCATTTTCTAATTTAGAATTTTTTATATATCGTAATGGACGATTCCATCGTTTATAATCGAAAAGAAAAGAAACAAAAGTTTTTTCAACTTTTTCAACGTCAATCTTTTTCTTATTCATTCTTTTCTTTTTCTCTTCTTTCAGTCTTCCCAATTCCCAATTTTCTTGATGGGTCTCCAGATCAGAATCTTCGTAAACTGGGCTATCTTGATAGCGTGCCTCTTTCAAGTGAAATTCATCCTTTGTTTTTTCCTTTCCATTCACTCGGATCTCTTCCGTTTCATCTATTTTGTCCAGATCCTCCTTTTCTTCCGAACAAAGGTTTTCTTCGGTGGATCCCTCTTGTTCCTGTTTAGTCTCCTTCATTTCGTAAGTTGTTTCTACATCGCTTTCTTCCGTTTCTGAGGTTTCTTTCTCTTTCAGTTTCTTAGTGACAATAGGCGACGGCATTCTGCCTAAATAGTAAACACAGGTGATAAATAAGAGAATACTAAAGATTCGAGCCATAGAATTTCTCAATTCTGACACAAGATACTTATTAGATCGAATAGAATGATTTTGCCGTATCCAGAATAATACCAATCCAACCCATTTCATGAATAAAATGTGACCAATTAACCAACCAACAAAACTACTTGTTAAAAATAAAATCTTGTTGTTGCATCGAAACATATAAATGTTGACTAATCTGGCTAACGTGGAACTTGGTAAAATGAAATGGTTGAATAATTGAAAAATTAGATTATTCAGGAATACACATTGAATGCTGAGATTACGCATTGAATTTCTGGTAGTAGATCCATAATCAAAAAAGTTTTTATGATTGTTCCAGAAGAAATGAAACAAAAGATACGGTAGAACTAGGACAGTTATTGTATGAGGTCTACCCAATGCTAGATGCAGAGGCGCATAATAGATCGATATGAACATCATGAGCTGTCCCGCAATAAAACCAGTTGTTGCTGATACCTCCTTCTCGGTTCCTTC